ACAAATAATACTTTTTAACCCAATCCATTTTGTATTTATATACTATATAGAATTATAGAATTAAAAAAAAAATGAAGATTGATTATGTATATCCAATTTTAATCAATCTCAATTGATCCCTCGTTACTGCTCATAAGATAAGTAATAGGTAGGGATGACAGGATTTGAACCCGTGACATTTTGTACCCAAAACAAACGCGCTACCGAGCTGCGCTACATCCCTTTCAATTGGTCTAGAGTGTCATTGTAGAGAATCTCTTTCTTGTTTTCCACATCCTTATTTCTTCCATTGAGATACACAAATTATCTTGCCATTTCGTCTTTTAGTATTATATACCATATAATAGTACGTATATACTAAATAAGAACCCCCTCGTAAAAATATATATATATTTTCGGGAATTCTCAGATAGAAAGGGGCGCATTTTTTTGTTTTAAAAAAAGGAACATCTACTGAATCGTTGTACATTTCAATTTGAATTAAGATTATTCGTCCAAATAAAGTGGTCCGTCATTAATTATATATATACACATCGGGTCATATATGTATTACCATTATGTATTACAAATTTGAATAAAATTACAATAACGAATAAAAAGAAGGAGTATTTAAAATGCGAGATCTAAAAACATATCTTTCCGTGGCACCCGTAGTAAGTACTCTATGGTTCGGTTCTTTAGCAGGTTTATTGATAGAGATCAATCGTTTATTTCCGGATGCGTTGATATTCCCTTTTTTTTCATTTTAGTTATTGGAAATGAGAAGGGGTGAAGAAGATTAGAGATACAATCAACTATTTGTCACTAATCCTTCCCCCTCTCTTCTTTTTTTTTTTTTCATTAGAATAAGTTAGAAATAGACAAGAATAAAAGCGGATTCACCCCCCGTGAAACTAAGAACTCGTGTCCGGGCCAAAATTCAATTAATAATAAAGTTAGAGGGGAAATGGGATGGCCGTGGCAACAATATCATACAAGATACTTAAATGAAAAATAAAATATTGTTCTAAATATAGTTAGAAATTATTATATTACTTATTATTACTGTATTGATTTGATTGCAACGAAATCTTTCATAATTTGATTTCTAGTTAGTAACTTCTATTTTTTTCCTTCCTTTCTTCTTCGCTTCGGATCGGAAAATGAAGAATTGAGTCAATCAAAAAAATCAAAGGAGGTTCATGGCCAGGGGTAAAGATGCCCGAGTAACGGTTGTTTTGGAATGTACCAACTGTATTCGAAACCGTGTTAAAAAGGAATCAATGGGCATTTCCAGATATATTACTCAAAAAAATCGACATAATACGCCTAGTCGATTGGAATTGAGAAAATTCTGTCCCTCTTGTTACAAACATACAATTCATGGGGAGATAAAGAAATAGATCGAACTGATTGTTCGCGTGTCCGCTTTCCAAGGAAGATGCAAAACGACATATTCTATATAACAATAATGTTATATATAACATATATATATATATTTTATATAAACAATCCTATTTCTTAATTCTAAGTCATTTTTGATCCGATCAAAATAGGATTGATTAGGATTTTCTTTTCAAGACAAGGAATAAAAAAATCAAGGAATAAAAAAACCATGGATAAATCCAAGCGACTCTTTCTTAAATCCAAGCGATCTTTTCGTAAGCGTTTGCCCCCGATACAATCGGGGGATCGAATTGATTATAGAAACATGAGTTTAATTAGTCGATTTATTAGTGAACAAGGAAAAATATTATCTAGACGGGTGAATAGATTGACCTTAAAACAACAACGATTAATTACCATTGCTATAAAACAAGCTCGTATTTTATCTTCATTACCTTTTCTTAATAATGAAAAACAATTTGAAAGAAGCGGGTCGACCACTAGAACTACTGGTCTTAGAACTAAAAATAAATAGGCTTGCTCTTCAATTGACTCAAAAAAAAAAAAAAGAATTGGGAGAATAAATCGTTTTTTATTGAACGTGTTTGTTCATTGTGACGAATTTATCATGTTATCCTATTTTATCATACTAAGTTCTACTCTACCTTCCCGGAGTTCATTCTCCAGGGAACTCCGTTTTAAATAGTCCAATGTATTCTTTCCAATTTCTTATCTTATTTTAAGATCTCATTGGAAATCATATAAAAACAATTCCTATTTAATATAGCTATTTGTGCAAGTATTTTACGATTAAGAAGCAACTGCTTCTTGTACAAATTGTGTATTAACCTACTATAATTATAGTATACTTTATTGCCTCGAATTACTGCATTTATCCGAGTGATCCACAAACGACGAAAATCTCTCTTTTGCCTACCTCTATCCTGATGAGCCGAAACCAAAGCTCTTATTTTCTGTTGAGTAATAGTTCGAGTAAGTCTTGAATGAGCCCCTCGAAAGCTTGATGCAAATAAACGAATTTTTGTTCTACGTCTTCGAGCTATATATCCTCGTTTAATTCTGGTCATTGAATAAATGAAACTTTGATTAATAACTAATTGATTTCTTTTCTTTCAGTTATTTCTGTCCCCTTTCCTAGTCTATTAATAACAAAACGGATTTTTCCAATGTATAAAAAAAAAATTCCAATGGCTTTTGCTACTATAACCTTCCTGACCACGATTTTTTCTTTTTTTTTTTTTTTCTAGGCTTTTCACCTCGAAATAAGAAATTGTATTGATACTAGGTATCAAAAAAAACATACTAAATAAAGTAGTAAATATAAATGGTTATAGTGGGTTCCATCGTTTCTATGGTTACTTCTTAAACGGTGAGGTCCTCTCTATACACCGGAGCCCCTTCCTTCATTTAATCAATGTTATTGTTAACTTGTACAGTTCACACTCTTTTGCTCTACCCATAATTATCCAGTAATAGGTCTTTCACAAGGAGACCCACTTATACAGTAACGGTATTTAATTATGAAAATTAGCTGAGTAGCTGACCCTGTTAATCCGTTCTTGTAAGAGTTAAAAGTAAGAGTATAATCTTTCTGCTTTTTAAATAGGATTTCCCTGCTTAATGGATACCATTTGCTACCAATGGGGAATTCTTTATCGTCTTAAATTAAAACTGGAAATGATTGGATTTTTTTTTTACCAAAGGAAACCATAAATTTGATACCACAATAGAAGAATATGAGAGATTTTTTTTTTTATTTTTATAAATTTTTAGGTAGTGAATGGTGCTCTTCCATTCTATCCTATTCACTGGTACTGATCGTGGATACTGGATCAATTGGTTTCTTTACTTTTGGCCTAGCCCACGATCGGAACGAGTCGCACATACACCCTAGTACATGTTCCTCGTCGCTGAGGACATCCCCGAAGAGCGGGGGATTTCGTGACATTTTTGATTGGCTGTCTTGTGTTTCTAATAAGTTGTTTAATAGTTGGCATGTTGAATCATATACATAATGGGCTGGTTTAGATCGATCCTAACCGGATAATTATGAATCATTTCTATATTAATAGATTAATTGAATCTTATATATAGTACACTGGGTAAGAAAATAAAATAGCAGATTTGCGTGAAATACTTGTTATTTTTTGTTATTTTTTATTCAACTGCTACAAGATCAACAATTCCATGAGCTTGGGCTTCTGTTGCTGACATAAAAACATCTCTTTCCATGTCTTCGGTAACAACCCATAAGGGTTTGCCCGTTCTTTGTGCATAAACCCTTGTGATGGTTTCACGTAGCTTTAGTAGTTCTTCCGCTTCCAGGATAAATTCTCCCGTCTGTGCCTCATAAAAGGAACTAGAAGGTTGATGGATCATTACCCTGATGATAAATGATACAACATACTAAATGGTTACTCTATCTCGCATAATGAAAGTCGAAGAGATAAAGAATAATATAATAAAATAATAAGAAAAAAGATAGAATTGAACAACCGTACAGGCATTTTTTGTACATTGCATACGGCTCTACAATGGAATTAACTTTTACCTTTTCACATAAGTAAATGATCCAATAACCACCCTTCTTTTTTTTTGAGTATTTTAAAAATACTATGATGGTTCCGTTGCTTTATATATATTTATTTTGTCTGTTATTTAGCAATCCCAAAGTTTCTTTTTTTTTTTTTTCATAAGTAAAAAAAAAAAAATGAATTTTGTATACTTTATATAAAGTAAATAGTTTTAAGAGTTCTTCAGTGTGAAAACAAAAAAGGTTTGTGACGCTAAAATGGGTCTCCTGATATATCAGATAAAATTTGAAAAAAAAAACCTTATCTCATACTACTCCTTCGATACATAATGTAAGGATTTTGAAAAAAAAAAAATGATATCGAATTCGAAGTGCCATGCTATTATTACTAAAATATTCATATTTCATATATCGCGAAGGCATAGTCCTCTTTTTTCTATCAAATAAAAAACTCATTGGCGCCAAGCGTGAGGGAATGCTAGACGTTTGGTAATTTCTCCTCCGGCTAGAAGAAAAGATCCCATAGAAGCGGCCAATCCCATGCATATTGTCTGTATATCGGGTTGCACAAATTGCATAGTATCATAAATCGCCATTCCTGGTATTACCCATCCGCCCGGAGAGTTTATAAACAAATACAGATCTTTGTTATCATCCTCTACACTGAGATATATCATAAGACCAATAAGTTGATTCGAGATCTCGCTATCAACTTCTTGGCCTAAAAAAAGTAATCTTTCTCGATAAAGTCGGTTGATTGGGATAAAATTGTATCCCTTATGAACCGTACATGCATCTTTTGACGCATACGGTTCAACGCAAATTGCGAAAAAAAAGAATCAATGTATAGATTCTAGCTTTCTTTCTTTCTTTTTTCATAGCAGGCTCTGTCTAATTTGTAACAAAACAAAGGGGCTTTTTCTTTCATTTTTAAAGAAAGATTAATATTTTTAAAGAAAGATTAATTTTGGCCTGTTTCTATTTATATATAATTTATATATATTTCTATAATATAGTATAATATAGAAAAAAAAAAAAAAATAATAATTCACTAAACTTATCGGACTAACCTCTCATTGATGTATTGTTTCATCGGAATCCAAATCACGATGTAATTTTCTTGTTCCTGAATGGTCTTTTTCAATTCTTTTAGGTTTATGTTCTACTCCGAGTAAAGATCCGCCCGATTTTGATTTGCACATATAGGACAAATGCCTCAATACCACATCTTTTTGCTATGACTTTTTTTTTTTCAATTTATTTCATGTCTCTCACCAAATATTTAATATTCAATGCATTATTATATTACTCGATTTAGTAACAGTTTGAGATCACTTCTATTTATATCATATTCTATTTCTAATTTATAAATAGAAATTGTAGATATATTACCAATTTGTTTTTTTCTAAACGGAGCCTGCATACTTCATTTTATTGCTTTAACCAAGACAACCATAAATTATTCTAATTGATAATATTAATCTGTATACCCTCTTTAAATTCAAAAATGAATTTAATTTCACTTCATTGCATTTCACGCTCCAAATTTTTGATAATTCAATCAATCTTTCTTGGGCGAAAGAGAGGATATCTCGATCGGGAAAGAGAACGGGGAAATACCGTATGACCCAATATATCTGACAAGTCGCACTATATGTCAACCCACGATGCATCTTCGTCTCCAGGACTTCGAAAAGGTACTTTTGGAACACCAATAGGCATTAAATGAAAGAAAAATTGAGTACTATATCTCACTTTAATGTGAAAGCGTAATAATAAGTTTTAAGTTTATTGTCTTAATAATATAATATTTTTGATTTTACTTTAATATCCTATCCTATTTTATCCATAGATTGAATAAGTTTATAAAAAAGGAAGACAGAATAAAGAAAGGAAATTTTTTACATAATGGGTCTTTTGAATGATGAACAAATATAGATTGAATGATGAATAAATATAGATGTAGTCACTCATATAAAGCGAAAGCGCGATCAATCCCGTACCATTGCGTATTGATACTTATCGGGTGTAGAATAGATCTGCTTCTTTTTGTTCCTACGAACAAAATTGTTCCATTATTACTAAAAGACATTCTTACTCAAAGAATATAACAAATATTAATCCTTTCTCTGAGAGAATCCATTCAAAAAGGAAGGTCCATAGTATAGTTTTTTCCAGTGCAATAAAGTTACATAGTGTCTATTTTTCATTGATAAAGGGGTATTTTTCCATGGGTTTGCCTTGGTATCGTGTTCATACTGTCGTATTGAATGATCCCGGTCGTTTGATTTCTGTCCATATAATGCATACAGCTCTGGTTGCTGGTTGGGCCGGTTCGATGGCTCTCTACGAATTAGCAGTTTTTGATCCCTCTGACCCAGTTCTTGATCCGATGTGGAGACAAGGTATGTTCGTTATACCCTTCATGACTCGTTTAGGAATAACAAATTCATGGGGCGGTTGGAATATTACAGGGGGGACTATAACGAATCCGGGTATTTGGAGTTACGAAGGTGTGGCCGGTGCACATATTGTGTTTTCTGGCTTGTGCTTTTTGGCAGCTATCTGGCATTGGGTGTATTGGGATCTAGAAATATTTACTGATGAACGTACAGGAAAACCTTCTTTGGATTTGCCCAAAATCTTTGGAATTCACTTATTTCTTTCAGGGTTGGCTTGCTTTGGTTTTGGCGCATTTCATGTAACAGGATTGTATGGTCCTGGAATATGGGTATCCGATCCTTATGGACTAACCGGAAAGGTACAATCTGTAAATCCAGCGTGGGGTGTGGAAGGTTTTGATCCTTTTGTTCCGGGAGGAATAGCCTCTCATCATATTGCAGCGGGAACCTTGGGTATATTGGCGGGCCTATTCCATCTTAGTGTCCGTCCACCCCAACGTCTATACAAAGGATTGCGTATGGGAAATATTGAAACAGTCCTTTCCAGTAGTATCGCTGCTGTCTTTTTTGCAGCTTTTGTAGTTGCTGGAACTATGTGGTATGGCTCGGCAACTACCCCGATTGAATTATTTGGTCCTACTCGTTATCAATGGGATCAAGGATACTTCCAACAAGAAATATATCGAAGAGTCGGTGCCGGACTAGCTGAAAATCAAAGTTTATCTGAAGCTTGGTCTAAAATTCCTGAAAAATTGGCTTTTTATGATTACATCGGCAATAATCCTGCAAAAGGGGGATTGTTCAGAGCGGGTTCAATGGACAACGGGGATGGAATAGCTGTTGGGTGGTTAGGACACCCTATCTTTAGAGATAAAGAAGGGCGTGAACTTTTTGTACGTCGTATGCCTACTTTTTTTGAAACATTTCCAGTTGTTTTGGTAGACGGAGATGGAATTGTTAGAGCGGATGTTCCTTTTAGAAGGGCAGAATCAAAATATAGTGTCGAACAAGTGGGTGTAACTGTTGAGTTCTACGGTGGGGAACTCAATGGAGTCAGTTATAGTGATCCTGCGACTGTGAAAAAATATGCTAGACGTGCTCAATTGGGTGAAATTTTTGAATTAGATCGTGCTACTTTGAAATCGGATGGTGTTTTTCGTAGCAGTCCGAGGGGTTGGTTTACTTTTGGACATGCTTCGTTTGCTCTGCTCTTCTTTTTCGGACACATTTGGCATGGTGCTAGAACCTTGTTCAGGGATGTTTTTGCTGGTATTGACCCAGATTTGGATGCTCAAGTTGAATTTGGAGCATTCCAAAAACTTGGAGATCCAACTACAAAAAGACAAGCAGTTTGATACAATATTGTTTTGTTATTTGATATAGGGTACCGGATAAATCTTGATTTGAATCGCTGCCTTTTCTTTTTCTCTTGCTCTTTCTTTATCGGGGAGATGATCCAAAATAATCAGGTATGGAAGCTATAATTGTAAACCACGATAGAATCTATGGAAGCATTGGTTTATACATTCCTCTTAGTCTCAACTCTAGGAATAATTTTTTTCGCTATCTTTTTTCGAGAACCACCTAAAGTTCCAACTAAAAAGGTGAAATGATTTTTCATTATCTCACTGGAAGTAATGAGCCTTCCAATATCAATATTTGGAGGCTCATTACTTCAATTAGTCTCCGTGTTCCTCGAATGGATCTCTTAGTTGTTGAGAGGGTTGCCCAAATGCAGTATATAAGGCGTACCCAGTAAAACTTACAAGTAAACCAGATATAAAGATGGCAACTAGCGTTGCTGTTTCCATTATTATATAATTTCAAGACCCCGATGGATCTATGCTAAGATCATTTATTTACAACGGAAAGGTATACAAAGTCAACAGATCTCAATGAATATCAAATAGGATTTATGGCTACACAAACCGTTGAGGGTAGTTCTAGATCTGTTCGTACAAAAAGAACTAATGTAGGGGTTTTATTGAAACCATTGAATTCAGAATATGGTAAAGTAGCTCCTGGGTGGGGAACTACTCCTTTGATGGGTATCGCAATGGCTCTATTTGCGATATTCCTATCTATTATTTTGGAGATTTATAATTCTTCCATTTTACTGGACGGAATTTCAATGAATTAGATTCACAAAAGCTATTAACTAGTTTTTCAATACAAAACAAAATGAAGCATTTAGTTTTTTGATTTTTATCCCATTCTATTTTGGTAGTTCGACCGCGGAATTTCTTTGTTTCTGTATTTCCGGAATATGAGTGTGTGACTTGTTATAATGGATCCTATGGATACTACAGAGAATGGGTCTGTCATCTTGATCGAGATGGTTTTACTTCGTCGGATATTCATTCTATTCTAGTATCTGAAGCACGAAATATATGAAAATAGATTCTAAAGTATTAGAACTATGATTCATACTTAATATTTGGACCTCGTGGCCGGAATCCAAAAAATTTTCAAAGATTTAGAGGTTCTAAATTGAAAGATTTTTATTCTTTCAAACTCCCTTTTATACTTATTTTGATCAAAGTACAAGGCTTTTTTTGGATTTTTAGTTATAATATCGATTCATTGAATAAGTGATGATCCAATTTTCTTACTCAAGGAATTTTTGGACGTAGTTTAAGAAGGTTTATTGAATCATCGTGGTTCTAGTATGAATCTGAGGTTTTAATCGATTCATAGGGTCTTAACAAGAGAATTCCTATCAATAATAAAGAAAACAGTAATAAATTCATATTATCATATTATAAAAATAACAAAACAATAAAGAAAATAGGTAAATAGAAAATTCAAGAAGCCTGATCAACATATAGACGAATGAGCCGACTTGATATTTTGGCATTATAACCACAAGAAAGAATTTTCGAATTTTTATTCGTTCGTATCTTCAGAAAAGATTGAATCATAGAATTACGAAATTTCGAACTTTACTATTTTACTATATACACATATCCGATAGAACTAGTATTTGTGTCTTTCTGTTTGTTTGAGCCGTACGAGATGAAATTCTCATATACGGTTCTCGGAGGGGGAGTTCCCTTGGTTTACCTATCTCAATAAAATCTATGATTGGTTCGAAGAACGTCTTGAGATTCAGGCAATTGCAGATGATATAACTAGTAAATATGTTCCTCCTCATGTCAACATATTTTATTGTCTAGGAGGAATTACACTTACTTGTTTTTTGGTACAAGTAGCTACAGGGTTTGCTATGACTTTTTATTATCGTCCGACTGTTACGGAGGCTTTTGCTTCTGTTCAATATATAATGACTGAAGCCAACTTTGGTTGGTTAATCCGATCAGTTCATCGATGGTCGGCAAGTATGATGGTACTAATGATGATCCTCCACGTATTTCGTGTGTATCTCACTGGTGGCTTTAAAAAACCTCGCGAATTGACTTGGGTTACAGGTGTGGTTTTGGGTGTATTGACCGCATCTTTTGGTGTAACTGGTTATTCCTTACCTCGGGACCAAATTGGTTATTGGGCAGTCAAAATTGTAACAGGTGTTCCAGAAGCTATTCCTGTAATAGGATCGCCCTTGGTAGAGTTATTACGCGGAAGTGCTAGTGTGGGACAATCCACTTTGACTCGTTTTTATAGTTTACACACTTTTGTATTACCTCTTCTTACTGCCGTATTTATGTTAATGCACTTTCTA